TAATCAACACGTAGAATCAGAACAAGTGATTGCTGAAATTCGCGCGGGAGCATACACTTTCAATTTTAAAGAGAGGGTTCGAAAACATATTTATTCGGATTCAGAAGGAGAAATGCACTGGAGTACTGATGTATACCATGCACCGGAATTTACATATGGCAATGTTCATCTCTTACCAAAAACAAGTCATTTATGGGTATTATCAGGAGGTTCGTGCGAATCTAGTATAGTTCCCTTTTCGCTCCACAAGGATCAAGATCAAATAAACGCGCATTCTATTTCTGTCGAACGAAAATCTATTTCGAGTCTCTCTCTGACTAATGATCAAGTGAGACATAAACTCTTCCGCTCGGATCTTTCTCTTTCTGATAAAAAAGAAGGCGGGATTCCTAATTATTCAGAACTTAATCGAATCATATGGACTGGTCATTGTAATCTCATATATCCTGCTATTCTCCTCGAGAATTCCTATTTATTAGCAAAGAGGCGAGGAAATAGATTCATTATTCCATTCCAATCAATTCGAGAACGAGAGAAAGAACAACCGCCCCATTCCGATTCCGGTAGCTCGATTGAAATACAAATACCCATAAATGGAATTTTCCGTAGAAATAGTATTTTTGCTTATTTTGATGATCCCCGATACAGAAGAAACAGCTCGGGGATTACTAAATATGGGACTGTAGAGGCGCATTCACTTGTCAAAAAAGAGGATTTGGTCGAGTATCGAGGAGTTAAAAAATTTAAGCCAAAATATCAAATGAAAGTAGATCGGTTTTTTTTCATTCCCGAAGAAGTGCATATTTTGCCCGGATCTTCTTCCATAATGGTGCGGAACAATAGTATCATTGGAATAGATACACGAATCGCTTTAAATATAAGAAGCCGAGTCGGCGGCTTGGTCCGAGTGGAGAGACAAAAAAAAAAAATCGAACTCAAAATCTTTTCCGGGGATATCTATTTTCCTGGAGAGATAGATAAGATAGCCCGACATAGTGGCATCTTGATACCCCCAGGAGTGGGAAAAACAGAATCGAAAAAATGGAAAAGTGGGATCTATATCCAACGGATCACACCTACTAAGAAAAGGCATTTTATTTTGGTTCGACCTGTAGTCACATATGAAATCACAGACGGTATAAATTTAGCAACACCTTTCCCAGGGGATCTGTTACAGGAAAGGGATAATATGAAACTCCGAGTTGTCAATTATATCCTTCGTGGAAATGGCAAACCAATTTGGGGAATTTCCGACACAAGTATTCAATTAGTTCGGACTTGTTTAGTTTTGAATTGGGACCAAGATGAAAAAAGTTCTTCTGCCGGAGAGGCTTGTGCTTGTGCTTCCTTTGTTGAAGTAAGGATAAATGGTTTAATTCGAGATTTCCTAAGAATCGACTTAGTCCAATCCCCTATTATGTGTACCGGAAAAAGAAATGATCCGTCAGGTTCAGGATTGATCTCTGATAATGGATCAGATTGTACCACTATTAATCCGTTTTATTCCAAGGCAAAGGCAAGAATTAAACAATCACTTAGCCAAAATCAAGGAACTATTCGTACGTTGTTGAATAAAAATAAGGAATGCCAATCTTTGATAATTTTGTCATCATCCAACTGTTCTCGAATGGGCCCATTTAACAATGTAAAATATCACAATGTGATAAAAGAATCAATTAAAAGAGAGCCCCTAATTCCAATTAGGAAATTCTTGGGTCCTTTAGGAACCATTTTTCAAGTTGCAAATATTTATTTTTTAAGAACCCAGAATCGGATCTTGATAACTAAATATTTTCAACTTGAAAATTTAAAACAGACTTTTCGAATACTTAAATATTCTTTAATGGACGAAAGCGGGAGAATTTATAATCCCGATCCATGTAGTAGCAGTAACATCATTTTGAATCCATTCAATTTGAATTGGTATTTTTTCCATCATAATTATTGTGAAGAGACATCCACAATAATTAGTCTTGGACAGTTTATTTGTGAAAATTTATATATAGCCAAAAAGGGACCCTACCTAAAATCAGGTCAAATTCTAATTGTTCAAGTCGACTCTGTAGTAATAAGATCAACTAAGCCTTATTTGGCCACTCCAGGAGCAACCGTTCATGGCCATTATGGGGAAATCCTTTACAAAGGGGATACATTAGTTACATTTATATATGAAAAATCGAAATCTGGTGATATAACACAGGGTCTTCCAAAAGTGGAACAAGTGTTAGAAGTACGTTCAATTGATTCAATATCGATGAACCTAGAAAAGAGAGTTGAGGATTGGAATGGGCGTATAACAAGAATTCTTGGAATTCCTTGGGGATTCTTGATTGGTGCTGAGCTAACTATAGTGCAGAGTCGCATCTCTCTGGTTAATAAGATCCAAAAGGTTTATCGATCCCAGGGAGTGCAGATTCATAATAGGCATATAGAAATTATTGTACGTCAAATAACATCAAAAGTATTGGTTTCCGAAGAAGGAATGTCTAATGTTTTTTCACCCGGAGAACTAATTGGGTTGTGGCGGGCGGAACGAACGGGGCGCGCTTTGGAGGAGGCGATTTGTTACCGAGCCGTTTTATTGGGAATAACGAGAGCATCTCTGAATACTCAAAGTTTCATATCCGAAGCGAGTTTTCAAGAAACCACTCGAGTTTTAGCAAAAGCGGCTCTCCGGGGTCGTATCGATTGGTTGAAAGGCCTGAAGGAGAACGTAGTTCTGGGAGGGATGATACCCGTCGGTACCGGATTCAGAGGATTAGTGCGCCGTTCAAGGCAGCCTAACAACACTTCTTTGGAACCCCAAAAGGGAAATTTATTTGAGGAGGAAATAGGAGATATTTTGTTCCACCACAGAGAATTATTTAATTCTTGCATTTCAAAGAATTTCCATGATACATCAGAACAACCATTTCTAGGGTTTAATGATTCATAAGAGTGAATTTACCCCTGCTAACTATCTGTATTTGGTCCACCCATTTCATTTGATTTGGTAATGAAGTAATAAAGAAAGATAATAACGAATAGAAAGGAATTCATTTATTGGGTCATGTATCAACAGCCAATCTCCGGTAGAAGAGAAGGTTCCATCGGAACAATTATTTATTTTATTAGGACACCTCGTCTCTTAAAAAGAGGAAGTGTAGGGAGAAATGACAAGAAGATATTGGAACATCAATTTGGAAGAGATGATGGAAGCAGGAGTTCATTTTGGTCATGGTACTCGGAAGTGGAATCCTAGAATGGCACCTTATATCTCGGCAAGGCGTAAAGGTATTCATATTACAAATCTTACTAGAACTGCTCGTTTTTTATCAGAAACTTGTGATTTAGTTTTTGATGCAGCAAGTAGGGGAAAACAATTCTTAATTGTTGGTACCAAAAATAAAGCAGCTGATTCAGTAGCGCGAGCTGCAACAAAGGCTCGATGTCATTATGTTAATAAAAAATGGCTCGGCGGTATGTTAACGAATTGGTTTACTACAGAAACAAGACTTCATAAGTTCAGGGACTTGAGGACGGAACAAAAAACGGAGAAGCTCAGCCGCCTTCCGAAAAGAGATGCGGCGGTATTGAAGAGACAATTATCCCGCCTGCAAACATATCTAGGTGGGATTAAATATATGACAGAGTTACCCGATATTGTAATAATCGTTGATCAGCAAGAAGAATATACAGCTCTTCGAGAATGTATTACTTTAGGAATCCCAACGATCTGTTTAATCGATACAAATTGCGACCCGGATCTTGCAGATATTTCGATCCCGGCGAATGATGACGCTATAGCTTCAATCCGATTAATTCTTAACAAATTAGTATTCGCCATTTGTGAGGGCCGTTCTAGCTATATAAGAAATTATTGATTAATAATAAGATAAATGACTTTTTGAACTCCATAGATTTTTGGAATCGGTTACTATTCTAGAATCTCAAAAAGAGATAAAAAGGGGCTATTATTATTATGTGATCAGTTAGTCTACAAAATATATAAGTTAAGAAAGGGCCGGTTGAATCAAAATAATTCCTTTTAAAGTTCTATTTATGTCAGGGGGCAATATGAATGTTCTATCATGTTCCATCAACACACCAAAAGGGCTATATGACATATCCGGCGTGGAAGTAGGCCAACATTTCTATTTGCAAATAGGGGGTTTCCAAGTCCATGCTCAAGTACTTATTACTTCTTGGTTTGTAATTGCTATCTTATTAGGTTCAGCCGCTATAGCTGTTCGGAATCCACAAACCATTCCGACTACCGGTCAGAATTTTTTCGAATATGTTCTCGAATTCATTCGAGACGTGAGCAAAACTCAGATTGGAGAAGAATATGGGCCCTGGGTTCCCTTTATTGGCACTATGTTTCTATTTATTTTTGTTTCTAATTGGTCGGGGGCCCTTTTACCCTGGAAAATAATACAGTTACCTCATGGAGAGTTAGCTGCACCCACAAATGATATAAATACTACCGTTGCTTTAGCTTTACTCACGTCAGTGGCATATTTTTATGCGGGTCTTACCAAAAAAGGATTGGGTTATTTCGGTAAATACATTCAACCAACTCCAATTCTTTTACCCATTAATATCTTAGAAGATTTCACAAAACCGTTATCACTTAGTTTTCGACTTTTTGGGAATATATTAGCGGATGAATTAGTAGTTGTTGTTCTTGTTTCTTTAGTACCTTCAGTAGTTCCTATACCGGTCATGTTCCTTGGATTATTTACAAGTGGTATTCAAGCCCTTATTTTTGCAACGTTAGCTGCGGCCTATATAGGCGAATCCATGGAGGGCCATCATTGACTCTTTTTTGAAATTTTTGAAAGAATTTTTTTATCTTAGCCCAACACAATATATGCGTGGCTCAAGATAATCTACTTAGGGAACATAAATCTAAAAATAAAAAATACAGAAAAATATGGCATGGTATATATCTAGAATCTGAAATAATAGCAAAAAGATTACGGATATTGGGGGTTCTTGTAAAAAGGGGAAAGAGATCGAAATGATCTTTTTCCTAAAATTCCCGTTTAGCCCATTTTTCGATCATACCCCCTCCACTCCAATGAATATTCTATATTCTATTGGTCAGTCAATTCCAAAGTAAATATTAGGAGTCATAATTTAATTTGAATAAGAATTTTTAGGGCATTTATGATATTATGACTATGGATACACAATTAAATAAATAAAAAAAAGATGGTTTATGGAACAATTCGGGTTTCGGTTGATTTCATTCAATTCAACGATTGACTAAAATAAAATTATAATAAATTGCATGAACTTAGCTTAGATCAATCAAAATCAAAGCAACGATTCAGCCTAATGAATTTATCCTTTTAAATTGTCTCCATCTAGGATAATGATAATGAAAAGGAGTAAAAGAGTTTACAAATAAAGTAGATTCATAAAAAATAGGCGGGTTAGTAGAGGAGGTTGAACTAGGTCGTTGAACTAGGTCTATGCGATTTAATGGCTATAAGCATAAGCTAACTCTTGTAGATGTTTCGAAGAATGATTTATAAGAATCCGATTAAACGAATTAATCGGTTTACGTCATAGAAGAAACACATGTATATGTTATAATTGACTAGTTATATGAACTAAAGATATAATATATCTAATTTGCCCTAACTACTGTCAATTTAGATGGGGATTCCAATAGAAGCCCTTCCGTTTCGTCCGAATTGAATGAATAAAGAGATCACATAAAATAAAGAACGAGGACTTCCAAGAATGGTTCGGAACAAAGAAATGGAAGAACTAAAGTCGTAGGGATTCACAAAGACTTCGCGGGGGATAGAAACTAAAAAAGAGATATTGAAGTAGTTCTGAAGATTCCATAATTAATATTTTTACTTCAATTCAGAGTTCGTAGTTACTGTAACTTGATGAGTCGTAGCGATAGAATAATGAAGTTCTAATTCATCGGTTGATTGTATCATTAACCATTTCTTTATTTTGGTGCGAGGAACTTATCATGAATCCACTGATTTCTGCTGCTTCCGTTATTGCTGCTGGATTGGCCGTAGGGCTTGCTTCTATTGGGCCTGGAGTGGGACAAGGTACTGCCGCGGGCCAAGCTGTAGAAGGTATTGCGAGACAGCCCGAGGCTGAGGGAAAAATACGAGGTACTTTATTGCTTAGTCTGGCTTTTATGGAAGCTTTAACAATTTATGGATTGGTTGTAGCATTAGCTCTTTTATTTGCGAATCCTTTTGTTTAATTTGTTTAATTTGTTGAATCCTAGAAATCGGAAAAATAAGTATTTCTTTTCTTATTTTATTGCCTTCGACTTGTCGTTTGCTTTTTTGAATTATATCAAGATTTAACTCCTACAATTACTTATTGGTTGAGACAATAGCCTACGGGAAGAGCTGATTTGAGGATAAGAAATTAGCATACCGACTCGCTTGCTTCCTTTCTCTTACTAGACTCCTTTCTTTTTGGAAATCTTGCAATAAACGAGGTATGTCGCAATTGACATGAGGCCTAGTACTTTAGTACTTAATTCTAATAAGTCGCATTCTTGTTGACTTAGTGAGAATTTCAATAAAAAAAAGAGGGTGAAGTGATACAAAAGGAACTCCGTTCGATTTTTTAGTCTATCTATAAGGGGGATCTTATGAAAAATGTAACTGATTCTTTCGCTTCCTTGGGCCACTGGCCATTCGCCGGGAGTTTCGGGTTTAATACCGATATTTTAGCAACAAATCCAATAAATCTAAGTGTAGTGCTTGGTGTATTGATCTTTTTTGGAAAGGGAGTGTGTGCGAGTTGTTTATTTCAATAATAGGCCGGATTCAACCGGCTGCACCTTTTTTCGTGCTAACTCGGCAAGAAAGGTGGATGATCCTGCGAATTACTTCTGAATAAATTAAGAAATCATATGGAAGAACCGTAGCATTTCGTAATTTGTTGGTAAATCTACTTTGATTCTCTATCAAAAACACAACGATGTGGAATCATTAATATGGTTAAAGCTTACTCCATTTGAAGTCCAAACGCGGCATAGTACTCTTTCTACCACTATGTTAATACAGATAGTTGGAAATTTTTTCGATATATAACACTCATGTCGATAAAATGATTGGAACCTGTTATTGGAAAAAATGGGTATTTCTAATGCTGAATTTGATGACCTATGTATAAAGTAAGAAGGATTTTTTTGGATTTGAAGAAAATAACGAAACAACTTTGCTGACAATTACATGTTTTTTCTTTGGTCAGAAGAGTCCTCTGAATCGTATAGTTCTAGTCTTGGATTAGTGATCCTATTTTTATTTTAGAATATGAACAGAGAAAAGAGGATAGGCTCATTACATTACATTCAAAAATAGAATATGAATATATATGTGGAAATTCGCCATAAGAAATTGAAGTAATTGAGCGTGAGAGCCAAATGAATCGAAAGATTCATGTTTGGTTCGGGAAGGGATCGTGGAAGTTTTGAAATGAATGGAAAGAGAATCTACTTTCATTAAGTGATTTATTAGATAATCG